TTACCACAGAGTCAACTTGAACAATTAGAACTTGACCCGATTTTAAATGCGGTCCTTTTTTGGCTATACATACATTTTCACAAAGAAACTGCCCAAGACTAACGATTGTAGATGTCTCTTCACAATAATTGTAATGGAGAAAATACCAATTCAAATGGAATGGATTCAAAATGATGTTACTGCATGAATAGGGATTATAAATTTGACCATTTTCATCCAGTAAATAATATTTAAGTATTTGAAAAATCTGTTTTAAATTGTCAAGTTGCAAATAGTTAGTTACCAAGATCTGATTATGGGTTATTAAATGGGAAAATAAATCAAAATTATAAATTGGAAAGCCTGTTCCTAACGGGCCCAAGGAATTACTAATTGGAATTAGGGGGTTCTTTTTGATTGATTCCTTTATCACATTGGGAGATTTTACATCGTTGAATGGGCCTATTCGAAAACAATTGGATGATGACAAAATTATCAAAGATTGAGATTCCTTATTTCGATTCAACAACGTATGGATAGTTCCTTGATTTGGATTAAGGGATTCTTGAATCCTTGCCTCGGAATAGGAATAAATGGAAGAAAACGGATTGACATTAGCGCGATCTGATCCCTTCTCAGAGATCAATCCTGAACCCGACAGATCGTTCCTTTTTCCGGTATAAGAAATAGGTGACTTCGCTAAGTCGATTCTTAGAAAATATCTAAGCAAACCATTTGTCCTTATTTCAACAAAGGAAGCACAGGCCTTTTCGATCTTTTTGTCTTGGTCCCAATTCAACACTAAAGAAGTCCGAACTAATTGAATACTTGTGTCCCAAATTTCAAGAATTGGGTCGTAATAAAGGATATAATTGACAACTCGAAGTTGTAGATTATCACTTTCCTGCAAGAGATCCGGCGGGAAAAGTCTTCCTAAATTTATACCATCCGTTTTTTTATATGGGACTACAGGTTGAACCAAAACAAAATACTTTTTTTCATACCTGGAAAGTTTCATTCGTTGGATATAAAGCCAATTTTTCAATTTTTTGTATTCTTTGGAATTTGGTTTTCCCCCTCCTGGTGGTATCAATCGGAATGCCTTATTTGTCTTTCCAGGAAAATGGATATCTCCAGAAAAGATTATCAGTTTGATTTTTTCTGCTTTTTTCTTCACTCGGACCAATCCGCCTACCCGACTTCTTCTATTTAAAGTGATTTGTGTATCTGCCCCAATAATACTATTGTGCCGTACCATTATGGAAGAAGATTCGGCCAAAATGTGGACTTCCACGGGAATAAAAAAAAATGGATTTACTTCCTTTTGGTATTTTGGCCAAAATACCTTGACTCCTCGATACTCAATCAAATCCTCTTCGTTGACGATTGAATTCAGTTCTCTAGTCTCATATTTAGTAAGTCCTGAGCTCTTTCTTATATATCGAGGATCATCGAAATAAGCAAGAATACTATTTCTACGGAGAATACCATTTCTGGGGATTTCCATTGAGATACCTGAAGAAGGTATTAGTTGGGTCTCGCCTTCTTGAATCGATTCGAGTGGAATGATGAATCTATTTCTTCGCCTCTTTGCCAATAAATCAGAATTGCCGTCGAGAATGGCCGGATATCTGAGATTATAACGACCCGTACATGTCATTCGATTAAGTTCTGAATAATCAGGAATCCTATCTCCTGTTTGATTTTTACCAGAAAAATACGAACTAAAAAATTTGTGTCTCACTTGATTATTAGTTACTGAGGGGTTAGCAATATATCTTGGCTTGACAGAAAGAGAATAAGCGTTCATTTGATCTTGATCCTTGTGGATCGAACAGGGGCCTAGACTGTATCTCCAGGGCTCCCCTAATAATATCCATAAATGACTTGTTTTTGGTAAGAGATGAATATTACCATATGTAAATTCAGGTGCATGGTACACATCAGTATTCCAGTGCATTTCGCCCTCTGAGTCAGAATAAATATGTTTTCGAACCTTCTCTTTCAAATTCAAAGTGGATGTTCTCGCACGAATCTCAGCAATCACTTGTTCTGATTCTACATATTGATCGTTTTGAACTAAAAGAAAACTTTTGGGCGGAATACACACATTGTGTATAATATCTTCACTCTCAATAGTTACATACAAGTCTCTAGAACATAGAAAAGCAGGATGTCCATGACGTGTACGTGTCGGATGAACCAAATCCTCGTTGAATTTTATTTTTCCATTAGAAGGGGCTCGCACATGTTCTGCAGTACCCCCTGTGAATACTCCGCCGGTATGAAAAGTTCTTAATGTTAATTGAGTGCCCGGTTCTCCAATAGATTGACCTGCAATAATACCTACGGCTTCTCCCAATTCGACCAGGTCGTCATGAGCTGGACTCCGGCCATAACATAATTGACAAATCCAAGATGTACTCCTACAAGTAAAGGGGGTTCGAATAGAGATTGGTTGTGCTCTAAAAGTTATGAATCTACTGACAAGTCCAACCCCAATATCTTGATTTCTAGTAGCAATACATCGCGAACCTATATATATATCATCTGCTAATACACGGCCAATTAATGTTTGGATAAAAATCCTGTCCGCCATCATTCCATTTCGAGGACTTACAGAAATACCTCGAACGGTGCCACAATCTGTTCGACGTACAACAATGTGTTGAACTACTTCAACAAGTCTGCGCGTGAGATATCCTGCATCTGAGGTTCGGATAGCGGTATCCACAACCCCTTTACGGGCTCCGTAGCAAGAAATAATGTATTCTGTTAAAGAGAGTCCTTCGCGTAAATTGCTTTGGATGGGTAAATCAATCATTTGCCCTTGGGGATCCGACATTAATCCTCTCATACCTACTAATTGATGTACCTGAGAAGCATTTCCTCTGGCTCCCGAAAAAGACATTATATGGACTGGATTAAAAGGATCGGTCATCCGAAAATTAGGATTCATTTCTTGTCGCAAATATTCACTTGTGGCATACCATATTTCGATCGATTGACGTAATTTTTCTACCGCGTGTACATTCCCATAATGATGGTGTTTTTCCAAAATAAAACTTTGTTGTTCAGCGTCTTGAACTAGCCATCTTTTAGAAGGTATTGTTAAAAGATCATCAATTCCTAATGAAATGGATGCGGCGGTAGCTTGTCGGAAACCCAGAGTCTTTACTTGATCCAGGATATGTGATGTATATCCTATTCCATAGTGATCAATAAATCGACTAATAAGTCGTTTCATGGCAGTTCCGTCTATCACTTTATTGTGAAAGACCTGAGTGGGCCGTTCTGCCATCAGTACCTCCATATTGCGCTGAGTAGAATTTGACAATGGGCTTGAGTCAGTGATTGGAAAACTTCCTTTTCTAGATCTTGATTCACGTAGAAATTCCGCAATTATGGTCCTAGTTAACCCGGAGAGACTCGAATTCCCGTTGGTAGCATATAATTACAACAGCCCTGCCAAAACCCCTGTATGGCTTCTTCTATTTCTCGATAAAGAGAAATATGACCAAGAGTGGTTCGAATATATATATAAAGAATTTCTTTTTTTATACTTCGTACTATTAGATAGTGTCCATAAATCTCATAATAGGTCCCCACAGATTCATAGTGAATTTCGATGGGAACTTCTCTTGCAGCAATAACGCGTTGATCTAGTCGCCACCGCAGCCACAAAGGACTACCTACATTGATTCGTTTTTGCCGATAAGCTCCAATTGCATCATAGGGATTACAAAAAAAGGGTTCTTTTTTTTTTGTATACTTATAGTTATTATCTTCATTTTGATAGTTTCTACGATTACATGGATTATACCTATTTATACAAATACCCCGACGATTTCCACTCGTTAAGACATAGAGTCCACTAAGCATATCTTGAGTTGGTGCCGAAATGGGATCCCCAATAGTTGGAGACAAAAGATTCATATGAGAAAACATAAGTAAACGTGCCTCTGCTTGAGCCTCCAAAGATAAAGGCACATGAACAGCCATTTGATCCCCGTCAAAGTCTGCATTGAAGCCCTTACAAACTAATGGATGTAAACAAATAGCGCGTCCTTCCACTAAAACGGGGAGGAATGCCTGTATGCCTAATCTATGCAGAGTAGGCGCTCTATTCAGCAATACAGGATGGTCATCCAGAATTTCCTGAAGTATTTCCCATACAATCGGTTTTTTTTTTCGAATTTGACTCTTAGCAACTCCTATGTTCGAAGCAAGATGTTTTCTAATTAGGTCACGAATTACAAATGCCTGGAAAAGTTCTATTGCTATTTCGCGAGGCAATCCACATCGATGTAATGAAAGTGAAGGGCCCACGACAATCACGGACCGCCCTGAATAATCGACCCGTTTACCAAGCAGAGTCTCGCGAACTCTTCCTTCTTTGCCTTCAATTACATCTGAAAGCGACTTGTAAACTCTATTATGATCATCCCTCATTGGTTGTCCGCAGATTCCATTATCAAGAAGTGCATCCACGGCTTCTTGTAGCAATTTTTCCTGAGATATTATTAATTCTTCTGGCGTAGCTATACTTGTTGTTAATAGATCTGTAAGAGTATTATTCCGATAGATAATTCTTCTATAGATTTCATTAATATCCGAGGTCACTAGTTTATCCTCATCTATATGATAGATTGGTCTCAACTCAGGAGGAAGAACTGGTAATAGACACAAAACCATCCATTTTGGTTCTATATTTGTTCGAATAAAATGCTTAGCCAATTCCATGCGTCTAAGCAAAAAATCTTTTCTTCTTCCAACTTTTCGATCTTCCCATTCATTCCCTGTGGGTTCCTCTTCCTCCAATTCTTTCCATTCTACCAATGAATAGTCTATAATAATTCGTAAATCTAGATTGGCTAATTGTTGTCTGATAGAACCTCCCCCGGTAGACATCTCTCGATTTCGAAATGTATCGAAGCTCCGGGTAGTAAAAAAAATTGGGATTCTGTATTTCCAGGGTTGGATTTCATATTCCAATAAACCCCGTAATCGTAAAAAAGTAG